TTGAAAAATCTTTATTCTTTTCTTTTGATAGTTTCAAATCAATGAAAATCTTTTTTATGTTAAAAATTTGGATGCGAAAAAAGACAGAATTTGAAATTTCGAGTTATACAGAGGAAAGGACAAAAGAAAGTTCGAACAAAGAGGAGGAAAAAAAAAAGGAAAATGAGGAAAGAAAACGTATAGAAATAGCAGAAGCCTGGGATAGCATTATATTTGCTCAAGTAATAAGAGGTGTTTTATTAATAACTCAATCCATTCTTAGAAAATATATTATATTACCTTCATTGATAATAATAAAAAATATTGTTCGTATACTATTTTTTCAATTTCCCGAATGGTCAGAAGATTATAGGGATTGGAAGAAAGAAATGTATATTAAATGCACGTATAATGGTGTTCAATTATCCGAAAGAGAATTTCCCCAAAAATGGCTAACAGATGGTATTCAGATAAAGATATTATTTCCTTTTCGTCTAAAACCTTGGCACAAATCTAAGCTACGATCTAATGAAAAGAAAAAAGATCCAATGAAAAAAAAGAACTTTTGTTTTATAACAGTTTGGGGGATGGAAGTCGACTTGCCCTTTTCTGGTTGTCCCCAAAATCGATTTTCATTTTTCGATCCCATTTTTAAAGAACTCAAAAAAAAAAAGAAACAATTTCAATCTTTCACTTTTCAAGTTCTAAAAGTTTTAAGTGAAAAATGGAAATTGTTTCTAAATCTCTTAATAGAAAAAGTAAAACGGATCATCAAAAGTATTATCGACAGTATTATCAAAAGTATTTTCAAAAGTTTTCTATTCCTAACGAAAATAAAACAATTTTTCAAATTTCTATTTATTAATTTTAAATTCAAAAAGATAGATGAATTGAACGAAAGCAAAAAAGATTCAACAATTTGTAAGAATAATCCACAGATTTCCGAAGCAACCATTTCAATTCAATCGATAAATCCGGTAAATTGTTCATTGAAAAAAAAAAGAATAAAGGATCTTAATGCTAAAAGAAAAACAGTTATAAAAAAAATGAAAAAAGAAAAAAAGGAAAGAGGACTTGTAATTTCAGAGACAAATATTCATTCGAACAAAATAACTTATGATAGTAAAAGGATAGAATTAGAAAAAATAAATTTGCAGATATTACAAAGAAGAAGAAATGTTCGATTAACTCGTAAATCACATTCTTTTTTTAAATTGTTCATGAAAAGGATATACATAGATATCTTTCTATATATCATTTGTATTCCGAGGATCAATATACAACTTTTTCTTGAATTAACAAAAAATAAATCCATTTACGATAATGAAGCAAATGCAGAAAGAACTTATAAAACAAATCAAAGTATAATTCGCTTTATTTCAATTTTACACAACTGTTTTAATACTAGAAATATGAATTCACATAATTCTTGTGACATCTCCTTTTTGTCACAAGCATATGTATTTTTAAAATTATTACAAACCCGAATTATTAACATAAACATATATAAATTAAGATCTGTTTTTCAATATCATGGAAATTTATTTTTTCTTAAAAATGAAATAAAGGATTCTTTTTTTGGAGCACAAGGAATATTTCATTCTAAATTAGAACATAAGAACCCTCTCAATTCTGTAATAAATCAATGGACAAATTGGTTAAAGGATCATTATTATCAATATGACTTATCTAAAAGTAGATGGTCCAGATTAGTACCACAAAAATGGAGAAATAGAATCACTGAATGTCGTATAGCTCAAAAGAAAGATTTAACCAAATGGGATTCATATGAAAAAAGTCGATTAATTCTTTACAAAAAACAACAAGTAGACGCATTAAAAAAAAAAATTAGAAAACAATATAGATACGATCTTTTATCTTATAATTTTATCAATTATGCAGATAAGAAAGACTCATATATTTTTGGATATAGATCCCTATTTCAGGCAAATAAAAACCAAGTGATTTCTTCTAATTACAACACGTATAAAAAAGAATTACTTGATATCCTAGATAATATCTTTATCAAGAATTCTATATCGGAAGATGCTATTCTAGATATGGAAAAAAATATGGATAGAAAGTATTTTGATTGGATGGAAATCAATAGAGAAATACTAAATCGTTCCATATCAAATCCAGAATTTTGGTTCTTTTCAAAATTTGTGATATTTTATAATGCATATAGGGGTAACTCGCAGGTTATACCAATCAAATTACTTTTTTTACATTCTAAGGTAAATCAAAAAATTAGTGAAAATAAAAATAACATTACTATCAAGAAAAAAATAATAGATATTTTTAGACCATCGAAAAAAAATGAATCTCTTGAATTGGAGTTAGAGACTCGAAATCGCGCAAAAGCAGACTACCTCGATCAAATAAATCTTGAATTCTCTCTCTCAAACCAAGAAAAAAATATTAAAAACGATTATGTAGGATCAGCCAGTGAAAACAATAGTAAGGGTATAAAGAAAAAGAAAGACAAGAACAAGATGGAGGCAGAACTTAATTTCTTACTACGAAATTTTTTGATTTTACATTTAAATTGGAAGAATTTCTTAGGTCAAGGAATATTTACCAATGTCAAAGTATATTCTCTCCTGATTAGATTTAAAAATTTAAGAGAAATTACTATAGCCTCTATTCAAAGAGGAGAACTAGATCTAGATTTTATGATGATTCAAAACCAGAAGAATTTAACTCTTCCAGGCTTAAGGAAAAAGAAAAATAACAAATTTATGAAAAAAGAAATATTTGTTATCAACCCAGTTCGCCTGTCTAGAAAAAACAATAAACAATTTTTTATGTATCAAACCATAGGTCTTTCATTAATTCATAAGAATAAACGCAAAATTTATCACAAATACCCAGAAAAAATTCATGTTAATAAGAAAAATTTTGATAAATACATTACAAGAACAAGAGATCAAAAGATAACAGAAAAAAAAGAAAAAGATAATTATGATTTACTTGTTCCTGAAAACATTTTATCCGCTAGACGTCGTAGAGAATTGAGAATTTTAATTTGTTTAAATCCAAATAATATAAATAGTATGCATAGAAACACAATATTTTATAATGAAAATAAAGTCCAAAATTGTTTTCAACTTTTGACTAAAAAAAGAAAATATTTTGATAAAGATAAAAAAAAACTAATGAATTTCAAAATTTTTCTTTGGCCAAAATATCGATTAGAAGATTTAGCTTATATAAATCGCTATTGGTTTAATACCCATAATGGAAGCCGTTTCAGTATAGTAAGGATACATATATATCCGCGAATGAAAATTCGTTAATCCAAATTTGTCTTCTATTTACCATATTTATATGGTAACATAGAAGACAAATTAATATATCTATCTATATAGATAGATATAAATACATATAGATACATAAATAAAGATACGCATTATGGTATAGCATTGATACTAATTCAATGATGTATACGTTAGATAAAAAAAGAATTAACAAAATTATCTTTTTTTTTTTTTAAGTATACAATTTTTTATGGTAAATCTATAAAAATAGTCTCCTTTATATCTATTTAAATTGGATTGATTAAATTTATAAGAATTAATTCGATTGTAAAAAAATCAAAAATTCTTAAGTAAATTCAGATTTATATAAAAAATTCAAAAAAACTGAGTGTCATTACTATTACTGATCAATAAAAATATCTATAACAAGCGAGGAGAAGGGAAAAACTTTCATTTTTTTATGGTAAAAAATTCATTTATACCTGTTATTTCACAAGAAAAAAAAGAAAAAAACCCGGGATCGGTTGAATTTCAAATATTCAAATTTACCAATAGAATACGAAGACTTACTTCACATTTTGAATTGCACCGAAAAGACTATTTATCTCAAAGAGGTTTACGTATAATTTTGGGAAAACGGCAAAGATTACTGTCTTATTTGTCAAAGAAAGATAGAATACGGTATAAAAAATTAATAAATCTGTTTGATATTCGGGAGTCACAAATTCGTTAAATTGAAGAGTAATTCTCAATTATTCGATTTATTAGATCTTGAATTTTGATGAACTTTTTTTTTTAGCGATTCATAAAAGAATAAATCGAGGAAAAACCTATGAATATCTCAACTACAAGAAAGGACTTCATGATAGTCAATATGGGGCCTCACCACCCATCAATGCATGGTGTTCTTAGACTTATTGTTACTCTAGATGGTGAGGATGTTATTGATTGTGAACCTATATTGGGTTATTTACACAGAGGAATGGAAAAAATAGCGGAAAACCGAACAATTATACAATATCTGCCTTATGTAACACGTTGGGATTATTTAGCTACTATGTTCACAGAAGCAATAACTGTAAATGGACCAGAACAGTTGGGAAATATTCAAGTACCTAAAAGAGCTAGTTATATTCGAGTAATAATGTTGGAGTTAAGTCGTATAGCTTCTCATCTATTATGGCTAGGACCTTTTATGGCAGATATTGGTGCACAAACTCCCTTCTTCTATATTTTCAGAGAAAGAGAATTAATATATGATCTATTTGAAGCTGCGACGGGTATGAGAATGATGCATAATTTTTTTCGTATCGGGGGGGTAGCGACTGATCTACCTTATGGTTGGGTAGATAAATGTTATGATTTCTGCGATTATTTTTTAACAAGAATTGTTGAATATCAAAAACTTATTACGCGAAATCCTATTTTTTTAGAACGGGTTGAGGGGGTAGGTGTAGTTGATCTAAAGGAAGTAATAAATTGGGGTTTATCAGGACCAATGCTTCGGGCTTCCGGAATACAATGGGATCTCCGTAAAGTAGATAATTATGAATGTTATGAAGAATTTGATTGGGAAATTCAATGGCAAAAAGAAGGAGATTCATTAGCTCGTTATTTAGTTCGAATTGGTGAAATGATGGAATCCATAAAAATTATTCAACAGGCTTTGGAAGGAATTCCCGGTGGACCATATGAAAATTTAGAAATCCGTTGCTTTGATAGAGAAAAAGAGCCAGAATGGAATGAGTTTGAGTATCGATTTATTAGTAAAAAACCGTCTCCTACTTTTGAATTGCCAAAACAAGAACTTTATGTAAGAATTGAAGCTCCCAAGGGAGAATTGGGAATTTTTCTAATAGGCGATCAAAATGGTTTTCCTTGGAGATGGAAAATTCGTCCGCCGGGTTTTATCAATTTGCAAATTCTTCCTCAATTAGTTAAAAGAATGAAATTGGCCGATATTATGACAATACTAGGTAGCATAGATATTATTATGGGAGAAGTTGATCGTTGAAATGATAATTGATTTAACAGAAATACAAGATATCCGTTTTTTTTTCAGATTGGAATCTTTTAAAGAGATATATGGAATTATATGGGTATTTGCCCCTATTTTGATTCTTATATTCGGAATTATAATAAGTGTACTAGCAATTGTATGGTTAGAAAGAGAAATATCCGCAGGGATACAACAACGTATTGGACCTGAATATACCGGTCCTTTTGGAGTTCTTCAAGCTCTAGCAGACGGAACAAAATTACTTTTCAAAGAGAATCTTATTCCATCTAGAGGAGATATTCGTTTATTCAGTATCGGACCATCTATATCAGTCATATCCATTATAATAAGCTATTCAGTAATTCCTTTTGGCTATAACTTTGTTTTATCTGATCTGAATATTGGTATTTTTTTATGGATTGCTATTTCGAGTATTGCGCCCATTGGACTTCTTATGTCAGGATATGGGTCAAATAATAAATATTCCTTTTTGGGTGGTCTACGAGCGGCTGCTCAATCGATTAGTTATGAAATACCATTAACTCTATGTGTGTTATCGATATCTCTACGTGCGATTCGTTGAAACAGAAATTTTTTGATACTATTTGCTATACCCTTCTCTTTATAGTACTTTGTAGTAAAATAGGAAAAAAAATGGAATAGATATCTATTCCATTTTTTTTCGCATTCGGGTTGAAGAATTTAATCAGATAGTTATATGAGTGCAATAAAACAGCTTCTTTTGAATATAATTTATAGAATACTATATTACTTATAGTTAATAGAAAGTTAGTTAATAGAAAGTATGATGATTTTAAATTGCAGTAAAAATATTGAGTCTCATTTTCTATGTATAAGAAAAGAATTAAGTGAAAAAATGAATTAAATTCTAGGTAGAAGTGGTTGTTTCTCCCAAGGTTGGTTGATCAGTCATCCTGTCTTGAAGCGGGCGTAAAAGACCAACCTTTTTTTAATTTTCAATATCATTTGTATAAATTAGCATACATATATTAACATAAGGGATTAATAAAAAATGAATGGATGGTTAGAAACACCAAAATACACAAAGGATTTGTAACGTATATATTTTTTTTTATCCAAAAAACATTTATGTATAATGGAAAAAGAATACTAATTGGGGCTTTCCGTTGGTAGAAAAAATAAGGCAGTACTCCCCATAATTCCGATTCAGAGTATACTTCCATCCACTGATTAAATAACTATCAGGAACGAAATAATCCTTTAATTTTTTGAAGTCTCCTTTAATTTTACTTGCACAAAAAAGACTAGGATAAGAACGAAAAAAAAAAGTGGTCCCCTTTTTCTTTTTTGTCTTATATCCATATTTATGGAGATAGACTTCTTGTCATAATTTAGAAAATGAACATAGAATTCTTTTTCGTAATCGAAAAAGATAAGGGAGTTATTGAGACCTTTAAAAGAGTATTTTATAGAAGAATTAAGTTATTACTCAACAAATTTTAATTTGAATTTTTTAAAGGATGAGATCAATTCAGAAGTACCTTTTGTATTTTGGATTTTTTTAAAGAAATGTTAAAATGTATTTTTTCTTCTTTATTAAATGTATTTATTTTTAAAATTTTTTATTAGAACAGACAGAATTCAATAGGTCTAATTCAGAACCGTCCGATAAAATCAAATATTATCTATCTTAGAGATATATCAACGGATAAATAATCGGCCCGGTCCTTAGATTTTTTTAAGGCTTTAAAGGAGCCGTATGAGATGAAAATCTCATGTACGGTTCTGTAATAGAGATGGTAACAGTAATGTCATCACCGACTAGGATTATCTAACAGTTTAAGTACAGTTGATATAGTTGATGCACAATCAAAATATGGTTTTTGGGGATGGAATTTGTGGCGTCAACCTATGGGTTTCATCGTTTTTCTAATCTCTTCCCTAGCAGAATGTGAAAGATTACCTTTTGATTTACCGGAAGCGGAAGAAGAACTAGTAGCAGGTTATCAAACCGAATATTCGGGTATCAAATTTGGTTTATTTTACATTGCTTCCTATTTAAACCTATTCATTTCTTCTTTATTTGTAACAGTTCTTTACTTTGGTGGTTCAAATATCTCGATTCCATCCATATTCGTTTCTCACTTTTTTGAAATAAATCAAGCATATGGAGTTTTTGTAACAATAATTGGTATCTTCATTACACTAGCTAAAACTTATTTATTCTTATTTGTTTCTATCGCAACAAGATGGACTTTGCCTAGGCTAAGAATAGATCAATTATTAAATCTTGGGTGGAAGTTTCTTTTACCCATTTCTCTGGGTAATCTATTATTAACAACTTCGTCTCAACTGTTTTCACTGTAAAAAAAAAGTGTGGACCTTATATATTCATAACTTGTTTCAAACAAGAGAAAGAAAAAATATTCACAGATATTCACGATATGTTCCTTATGGTAACTGGATTCATAAATTATAGTCAACAAACAGTCCGAGCTGCAAGGTACATTGGTCAAGGTTTCATGATTACCCTATCTCACGCAAATCGGTTACCCGTAACTATTCAATATCCTTATGAAAAAAGAATCTCATCAGAACGTTTCCGCGGTCGAATACATTTTGAATTTGATAAATGCATTGCTTGTGAAGTATGTGTTCGTGTATGTCCCATAGATCTACCCGTTGTTGATTGGAAACTAGAAACTGATATTCGAAAGAAACGGTTACTTAATTATAGTATTGATTTCGGAATCTGTATATTTTGTGGTAACTGTATTGAGTATTGTCCAACAAATTGTTTATCAATGACCGAAGAATATGAACTTTCAACTTATGATCGCCACGAATTGAATTATAATCAAATTGCTTTGGGCCGTTTACCAGTGTCAGTAATTGATGATTATACAATTCGAACAATTCAAATAAAATTAAATTATTTATAAAATTCTTCTAAAACCGAAAATAATAGAATATATATTCTATTATTTTTTTTGAAATTACTCTTTCACATAATTACTCTTTCACATAAAGAAAAGAATGAAATGACATTGATCCTATAACAACTGCACCTATAGCAACTCACACCTCTTATCTTAGGAGTTGGTGGAATTCAATGCAGAGAGAATTTTAGTATTTAATAAGTTTTTTTCCTGGTCATATCAATAAGGTCATGAAATTTTGATTTATTTATTTCTTATTTTACATATAATGGATTTGCCCGAACCGTTACATGATTTTCTTTTAGTCTTTCTTGGATCGGGTCTTATATTAGGAAGTCTAGGAGTAGTATTATTTACGAATCCAATTTTTTCTGCTTTTTCGTTGGGACTAGTTCTTATTTGTATATCTTTATTCTATATTTTATCAAACTCCCATTTTGTAGCTGCATCACAGCTACTTATTTATGTGGGCGCTATAAATGTTTTAATAATATTTGCTGTGATGTTTATGAATGGGTCGGAATATTACCAAGATTTTCGTCTTTGGACTGTTGGCGATGGAATTACTTTGATGGTTTGTACAAGTATCTTTGTTTCACTAATAACTACTATTCTAGATACATCATGGCACGGGATTATTTGGACTACAAGACCCAATCAGATTATAGAGCAAGATTTGATAAGTACTAGTCAACAAATTGGAATTCACTTATCAACAGATTTTTTTCTTCCATTTGAACTAATTTCAATAATCCTTTTAGTTGCTTTGATAGGTGCAATTGTCGTGGTTCGCCAATAAGAAATTTTTAGAATTAATAATATAAATCAAAATTCAATTTTGTTAGATTTTATCATATTTATTTTTGTTGAATTCTATATGAACGAAAACTAATATTTCTGTATAAAATCTTTTTTTTATTGCGAATACATTATTTTGTTGTAGACTTATTATATTAGTCAATCAAATCCGTTGAATTCTTGTTCATATCGAAATGAATAAAAATTGATAAGGAGTTGGTCAATGATATTCGAGCATGCACTTGTTTTGAGTGCCTATTTATTTTCTATAGGTATATATGGGTTGATCACGAGCCGAAATATGATTAGAGCCCTTATGTGTCTTGAACTTATACTGAATGCAGTTAATATAAATCTCGTAACCTTTTCTGATTTTTTTGATAGTCGACAATTAAAAGGAAATATTTTTTCAATTTTTGTTATAGCTGTTGCAGCCGCTGAAGCAGCTATCGGACTGGCTATTGTTTCCTCAATTTATCGTAATAAAAAATCAACCCGTATCAATCAATCAAATTTGTTGAATAAATAATATTACTCAGAAAAAATAAAAAAAGTAGAATTTAGAATAGTGTGTACTATTAATCAATTCAAATTAGCATATATGATATATAAATTAGAATCATATTTGCGAAAACAAAGATCAGAAATCAAAGTATATTGGTTCTATTCTCTTATTATTAATTAATCTAGAAGTAGATTTTGATTAGCAAAATTCTTATAAATCATTGATTCATCTGGTATCTAATATATAATTCGTTTACGAGTTTACTAGATTGAAAATGTTGAATTTTTGATGTTCAAGGATTACGATCCAATGTCACATTCAGTAAAGATTTATGATACATGTATAGGATGTACTCAATGTGTCCGAGCCTGCCCAACAGATGTATTAGAAATGATACCTTGGGACGGATGTAAAGCTAAACAAATTGCTTCTGCCCCAAGAACCGAGGACTGTGTTGGTTGTAAGAGGTGTGAATCCGCCTGTCCGACGGATTTCTTAAGTGTTAGAGTTTATTTATGGCATGAAACAACTCGAAGCATGGGTCTAGCTTATTGATACGTTTCAAAAAGAACCGCACACAAGTACGTTTTTTTACTGGCAAAAACCCGCGCTCAAAATAAAAAAGAATTTCTTTTTTATTTTGAGCGCGGGTTTTTCTAGTCTAAGTATATCTTATTTTTATCACGAATTATTTTCCTTGGTTAACAACAGTTGTAGTTTTGCCAATAGTCGGAGGTTCCTTAATTTTCGTATTTCCCCATAAAGGAAATAAGGTAATAAAATGGTATACTATTTGTATATGTTTAATGGATCTCCTTATAACAGCCTATGTATTTTGTTATCATTTCGAATTGGATGATCCACTAATCCAATTGACAGAAAATTATAAATGGATCCATTTTTTTGACTTTTATTGGAGATTCGGAATAGATGGATTCTCTCTAGGACCTATTTTATTGACGGGATTTATCACTACGTTAGCTACATTAGCGGCTCAGCCGGTTACTCGAGAATCCAAATTATTCTATTTCTTGATGTTAGCAATGTATAGTGGTCAAATAGGAACATTTTCTTCTCAAGACATTTTACTTTTTTTCATCATGTGGGAATTAGAATTAATTCCCGTTTATCTACTTTTATCTATGTGGGGTGGAAAAAAACGTTTGTATTCAGCTACAAAGTTTATTTTGTACACTGCGGGAAGTTCTGTTTTTTTATTACTGGGAATTCTGGGTATGAGTTTATATAGCTCTAATGAACCAACATTAAATTTTGAATTATTAACTAATCAATCATATCCCGTGGCGCTGGAAATAATCTTCTATATCGGATTTCTTATTGCTTTTGCTGTCAAATCACCAATTATACCCTTACATACATGGTTACCAGACACCCACGGAGAGGCACATTACAGCACTTGTATGCTTTTAGCCGGAATATTATTAAAAATGGGAGCATATGGGTTGGTTCGAATTAATATGGAATTATTATCTCGCGCTCATTCTATATTTTCTCCCTGGTTAATGCTATTAGGTTCAATTCAAATAATTTATGCAGCTTCAACATCTCTTGGTCAACGCAATTTAAAAAAAAGAATAGCTTATTCCTCAATATCTCATATGGGTTTCTTAATTTTAGGAATTGGTTCTATAAGCGATACAGGTCTCAATGGGGCTATTTTACAAATAATCTCTCACGGATTTATTGGCGCTGCGCTTTTTTTCTTGGCGGGAACTAGTTATGATAGACTACGTCTTCTTTATCTCGACGAAATGGGTGGAATGGCTATTCCAATGCCAAAAATATTTACGGTTTTCACTATCTTATCGATGGCGTCTCTTGCATTGCCGGGCATGAGCGGTTTTGTTGCAGAATTGATGGTCTTATTGGGAATAATTACCAGCCAAAAATATCTTTTAATCACAAAAATACTAATAACTTTTGTAACAGCAATTGGAATGATATTAACTCCTATTTATTCATTATCTATCTTACGTCAAATGTTCTATGGATACAAGCTTTTTAATACACCAAATTCTTATTTTTTTGATTCGGGACCACGAGAATTATTTATTGCAATTTCTATCCTTATACCCGTAATAAGTATTGGCATTTATCCAGATTTTATTTTTTCATTTTCGGCTGACAAGGTTGAAGTTATTCTATCTAATTTTTTATAGATAGTTTTCACGAATAAATGAAAAAGAAAATCAAAAATAAATAGAAATAAATCCTATGCACAATACAAAAACATATATTTCTTTTGTATTAGATTTTAATTACATAAAAATGAATTTGAATTATAATTGAATATTTTTGTTGTTTTGAGAACCCCTTGAATCACTACTATAGTACTTGATTCAAATATAGTACTTGATTCAAAGGGTTCTCAATCATTTTATTTGGCAGTTTTCTGGATGTTATTATATATATTTGTGAAGTTTTTTACTTTTTTTAATTCAATTAGGTGTAAATGAACCATAACTATGTAGTCCTATTCCTAAAAGATTTATCCCTAAATAACATATCCAAATTATAAGAAAACCCATGGAGGCAACTATTGAAGAATTTATATCTTCCAATGTTTTATTTTTTCTAGTATGTAAATAAATCGCGAATATAGTCCAAGTAATAAAAGCCCAAGTTTCCTTTGGATCCCAATTCCAATATGATCCCCATGCCTCATTAGCCCATACTGCTCCTGAAATAATACCTATCGTTAAAAAGATAAAACCTAGACTAATAGTACGGTAACCCCAACGATCCAATTGTTGAAGAAATTGAGATCTATAATAATTTCTATAAGACGAAAAAGAAGTTTTTTGTAAAACATTATTTTTATCATTCATATTCATGTATTTGATTTCAGCAAAAGAAAATGATTCATTTAAAAAATAAAAAAAATATAAATTCTTGCTTTTACCAAGAATTTGTATGAGTTCTTGAAATGTAATGACTAAAATAGCTACTGATAATAAAGATCCGCATAAAAGAGTTGCATAACCCAATATCATCATACTTACGTGCATCATTAACCAATGGGACTGTAAAGCAGGTACTAATATTAAAGATTCACGCGTTTCGGTTAAAAGACCCGAAGTAGCAAAGCCTTGGGTAAAAAAAACACTTGGTGTTATTATTGTATTTAATATTATTGTATTTAAATAGTAGTTTTTATGTTTTTTGAAGCAAGGAACCATATAAAAAATGGAAAAAGTCCATGAAAGAAATATTAATGATTCATATAAATCACTAAATGGTAAATGGTCCGAAAAAACCCAACGAGTAACTAACAATCCCGTTATACAAAAAAAAGTTATTATCATGCCTTTTTTGGACGAATCATATAATCCTATGATTTCATTGACAAATAATAAGGTTATCAAATGAATTGAAATTAAAATAGATACGACCGAAAACGATATATGAGTTAATATATGCTCTAAACTTGATGAAAATACCATATAGAATGCAAAAATCTAAATACTAGGAATAGAAATAAGAATGGAGTTCATTATAGGACCTATTTTTTAGAAGATAAGATGTCATGCCGCTACTCGGACTCGAACCGAGATGCTCTAGCACTGCTTCCTAAGAGCAGCGTGTCTACCAATTTCACCATAGCGGCTTACTCTAAATCATAATAACTAATTTTTAGTCAATTGTCGAGATTCAACGAATCAATTCAAATACAATATTTGTTTACTTCAAATACAATTACAATATTTGTTTACTAAACATTAAAGAAAAGAATTTTAAAGACTTCTCTTAGAATCTATTAGAAATATATCTATATATATCTATCTATATATAGATAGATATATATAATGTAAATATCCTAAATTAATATTATACTATATTAGATTAATATTATACTATATTAGATATTATATTTATATTAGTATTTTTGTATTTTTAAATATTCGTTGAATCAAGTTAATTGAAATTATTCTAACGTTTGTATTTGTTACAAAAAAAGCTTTTAGAATTCCCCGTAAAAATAGATTGCGCTAATGAAAAAGCTTTCAATGTTGTAAAATATCCCTTCTTTTTCCATAAAGTGTTCCGAATAATTTTTTTCGATATAGAAGTGCGTTTTTTTGGAACTGCCATAGAAATAGAATTAGTATAGTTTTTGATTGTTATAGAATTCGATGTGAAAGACATTTTTATGTAAATGAAAATCAATGTATCTTTAATTAGCCATATATTTTTTTATCTCTCTTAATTCCCATTTTTTTACTATTTCAAATAAAACATTGAATATTATAATCCTTTTTTTAAAGTTTTCCAAACATCGATATTGTTTATTGTAATAAAAAATACTAAATTAGTTCAGTTCAAAAAATGAAGTAATGTTTTTGAAAAAATGATTTTTGAATCATGTCATATGAATTCAAAAATCATTTATTTTTCACTAGGAATTTCCTTATTGGTCCATTTTAAGTTTATACTTTGGAATATTTGAAAAAAAAAAATATTGTACAAAGATTCAGAATAAGTAATAATAGATAATTCTATTTTAATAAATTCTATGTTTACTTTTTATTAACCGAATCCCTTCTTTACAAAAAAGATAAAATAAAAATCGACGAATAAGAAACAAAATTCATTAGAATCAGAATTTTTTTGTTTATTGTATGGAATATACACATCAATATTCATGGATCATACCTTTTATTCCAGTTCCAGTTCCTATGTTAATAGGAGTGGGACTTCTACTTTTTCCGACAGCAACCAAAAATCTTCGCCGTATGTGGGCTTTTCCTAGTATTTTATTGTTAACTATAGTTATGATTTTTTCGCTTGAGTTGTCTATTCATCAAATCAATAATAGTTCTATTTATCAATATGTATGGTCTTGGACCATAAATAATGATCTTTCTTTAGAGTTTGGATACTTGATCGATTCACTTACCTCTATTATGTCAATATTAATTACTACTGTTGGTATTCTGGTTCTTATTTATAGTGATAATTATATGTCTCATGATCAAGGTTATTTGAGATTTTTTGCTTATATGACTCTTTTTAATATTTCAATGTTAGGATTAGTTACTAGTTCGAATTTGATACAAATTTATGTTTTTTGGGAATTGGTTGGAATGTGTTCTTATTTATTAATAGGCTTTTGGTTCACACGTCCTATTGCGGCAAATGCTTGTCAAAAAGCATTTGTAACTAATCGTGTAGGGGATTTTGGGTTATTATTGGGAATTTTAGGTCTTTATTGGATAACGGGTAGTTTGGAATTTCGGGATTTGTTTCAAATAATAAATAACTTGATTTATAAAAATGAAGTTAATATTTTTTTTGTTACTTTGTTTGTCCTCTTGCTATTTTGTGGCTCAGTCGCTAAATCCGCTCAATTTCCTCTTCATGTATGGCTACCAGATGCTATGGAAGGGCCTACTCCAATTTCTGCCCTTATACATGCTGCTACTATGGTAGCCGCGGGAATTTTTCTTGTGGCTCGACTTCTTCCTCTTTTCATAGTTCTACCTGCAATAATGAACGGAATAGCTTTTATAGGTATAA